ATTGATATCTTCTTTTTATAAAGCAAATCGACTTCGATTCTTGAATAATTTACATAATTTCTGCTTCTATTGTAATAAAAGATTCCCCTTTTATGTGGAAAAGGCCCGTATCAATAATTATGATTTTACGTATGGACAATTCCTCAATATCTTGTTCATTCGCAACAAAATATTTGATTTGTGCGGCGGTAAAAAAAAACATGCTTTTTTGGAGAGAGATACTCTTTCACCAATCGAGTCACAGGTATCTAACATATTCATACCTAAGGATTCTCCACAAAGTGGTGACGAAACATATAACTTGTACAAATATTTCCATTTTCCAATTCGATCCGATCCATTCGTTCCTAGAGCTTTTTATTCGATCGCAGACATTTCTGGAACACCTCTAACAGAGGGAGAAATAGTCCATTTTGAAAGAACTTATTGTCAACCTCTTTCAGATCTGAATATATCTGATTCAGAAGGGAAGAACTTGCATCAGTATCTCAATTTCAATTCAAACATGAGTTTGATTCACACTCCATGTTCTGAGAAAGATTTACCATCCGAAAATAGGAAAAAACGGAGTCTTTGTCTAAAGAAATGCGTTGAGAAAGGGCAGATGTATAGAACCTTTCAACGAGATAGTGCTTTTTCAACTCTCTCAAAATGGAATCTATTCCAAACATATATGCCATGGTTCCTTACTTCGGCAGGGTACAAATATCTAAATTTTTTATTTTTAGATACTTTTTCAGACCTATTGTCGATACTAAGTAACAGTCCAAAATTTGTATCCATTTTTCATGATATTATGTATGGATCAGATATATCATGGCGAATTCTTCAGAAAAAAGGGTGTCTTCGACAATGGAATCTGATAAGCGAAATTTCGAGAAAGTGTTTACATAATTTTCTTATGTTCGAAGAAATGATTCATCGAAATAATGAGTCACCATTGATATCGACACATCTGAGATTGCCAAATGTTCATGAGTTCCTCTATTCAAGCCTTTTCCTTCTTCTTCTTGTTGGATATCTCGTTCGTACACATCTTCTCTTTGTTTGCCGAGCCTCTAGTGAGTTACAGACAGAGTTCGAAAAGGTCAAATCTTTGATGATTCCACCATACATGATTGAGTTGCGAAAACTTCTGGATAGGTATCCTACATCTGAACTGAATTCTTTCTGGTTAAAGAATCTGTTTCTAGTTGCTCTGGAACAATTAGGAGATTCTCTAGAAGAAATCCGGGGTTCTGTTTCTGGCGGCAACATGCTATTGGGTGGTGATCCCGCTTATGGGGTCAAATCAATCCGTTCTAAGAAGAAATATTTGAATATCAATTTCATCGATCTCATAAGTATCATACCAAATCCCACCAATCGAATCACTTTTTCGAGAAATACGAGACATCTAAGTCATACAAGTAAAGAGATCTATTCATTGATAAGAAAAAGAAAAAACGTGAACAGTGATTGGATTGATGATAAAATGGAATCCTGGGTTGCGAACAGTGATTCGATTGATGATGAAGAACGAGAATTTTTGGTTCAGTTCTCCACCTTAACGACAGAAAAAGGGATTGATCAAATTCTATTGAGTCTGACTCATAGTGATTATTTATCTAGTGATCATTTATCAAAGAACGACTCTGGTTATCAAATGATTGAACACCCGGGAGCAATTTACTTACGATATTTAGTTGACATTCATAAAAAGTGTCTAATGAATTATGAGTTCAATACATCCTGTTTAGCAGAAAGACGGATATTCCTTGCTCATTATCAGACAATCACTTATTCACAAACCTCGTGTGGGGCTAATAGTTTTCATTTCCCGTCTCATGAAAAACCCTTTTCGCTCCGCTTAGCCCTATCCCCCTCTAGGGGTATTTTAGTGATAGGTTCTATAGGAACTGGACGCTCCTATTTGGTCAAATACCTAGTGACAAACTCCTATGTTCCTTTGGTATTTCTGAACAAGTTCCTGGATAACAAGCCTAAAGGGTTTCTTATGGATGATATCGATATTGATGATAGTGACAATATTGATGATAGTGACGAGATTGATGCTAGTGACGATATCGATCTTGACCTCGATACGGAGCTGCTAACTCTGATGAATGCGCTAACTATGGATATGATGCCGGAAATAGACCGATTTTCTATCACCCTTCAATTCGAATTAGCAAAAGCAATGTCTCCTTGCATAATATGGATTCCAAACATTCATGATCTGGATGTGAATGAGTCGAATTACTTATCCCTCGGTCTATTAGTGAACTATCTATCCAGGGATTGTGAAAGATGTTCCACTAGAAATATTCTTGTTATTGCTTCGACTCATATTCCCCCAAAAGTGGATCCCGCTCTAATAGTTCCGAATAAATTAAATACATGCATTAAGATACGAAGGCTTCTTATTCCACAACAACGAAAGCACTTTTTCAATCTTTCATATACTAAGGGATTTCACTTGGAAAAGAAAATGTTCCATACTAATGAATTCGGGTCCATA